AGGGGCAGTGATCTTAGGTCAATAGTCACTCTCCCCCCCGGAAAGGCAAGGAACGGCATAAGGTTATGGAAGAACTTAGAAGTCGGTGTCGGTGTAGGAAAAAAAGGAGCCAGAGAAATCCCCTTTCAGTCAGATCCTTATGAATTGGAACCGAAATAATAGGGACTAAAAAAAAAGGCCTTCAATCAAAGGAAAGAAGTACATAAGAAGGACTCGGAATAACCAATCGAAAGCAAGTCTGTAACGGAAGCAAGCTCGCTAGCAAGCCATCGGCGGAAGGCATATGATTGATCTAATCTGAATATTCAAGGAGCAGGAAGAGAATAAGGAGTATTATCAATCGCCACTCCTAACTAATATAATAGGAAGTATGATAAGGAATAGGAACATAAAATAAGTCTTTCCATCCCACCGGTCTCAGGCCAAGGATAGCAGTCAGGCGAACCAAGCCAGTTCCTTTTCTTCGGTCAGTCATTCCCGGCAAGCAATCAAGCATTCCATTGAAGCAAAGGAGGCAAAGCAGTTCCTTGAGTTTGTCCATCGAGCCAGTAGCACGCTTGCAAAGGGTTGAAAGCGGACAGATGCCATCGAATTGGATGTGAACAAATTCCTGAAATCCGCTCTTAGAGTTCGAGAATCCAAGCGCAGGCAAGTCCGCTAGCGAACCAAGGGGCAAAGAAAGGGTCAAAAGTCAGTTCCGTGCCTATAGTCATTCCTCTCTCTGGTAGCCCTTCCTCTAGTTAGTGACTTTGCTTCCCTTTGGGCTTAGTTAAGGTTAAAGTTAAAGAATCGCTTCGCACCTTCTAGAGCAAGAATAAGAGTTCTTCCTTCTAGGGGCACAGAAAAGAAAGGAAGCTATGGCTTGGCTCTTTAAGCTTAAGCGGAGAAAGACCTTATTCTCATGTCCTGAAAAGAGCATATTCTAGGCATCCGGTTCAATGGTTGCTGGAGTGCTCAGTTGTATTCCGTTGCCTGCCGGAGATCACCACTTTCATCCTAGCCTAGATCTTGATTCGATTATGATATTTTCTAGCAGGAATAGCCTTTTGGGCCTAGCGTGTGAGATGACTGTCTTACCTTTCTGAACATTCTCCTTTCTCTGGCTAGACTTAAGACCAAGGCAAGATCCATGAAAGTAGAAAGTAGAAGGAACTACAAAAAGAAGGCAGCTTTCCCTACTCCCGCTTGTTTACATAAAAACATGAGTGAAGAGTGGGCAGGGCAGGAAGACTCAGAGGAATCGGAGTTTATTCTATTATGCGATTTCTAACCAAACTCAACAGATTCAATGGCAGCATTCACTCTCCCTCGGTCGTAGAAAAAAGAGTAAGCAACTGAAGACCTAAGCCCTGTAATGCCTTTCTCTGGGTACACAGAAGAGCCTAAGCCTGAAACTCCTATCGTCACAGCTAGCGAACCAGTCTATCGGTCCTACCCTCAGCTCACTGAAACTGAACTGGGTTACTGAACTCGCCTAAGGGTCATCAAACAGCCGATTCGGTAATTAACACAACAGACGATTTCGGAATTCTTCTTTTCTTAGTGGACTCGTAAGCAAAAGCTCGCCGCCACTATATTCTATGTCTATGTTTAAGCTCCGAAAGGCGCAGCGACTGGCCAAAAGATGCATCAGATCGAGCCACTCTTTCTCTGTTATACGCTATTTGCAGTGAAGTTCTTTGCCTTACTTTACTTCACACCAACCCAATCTCGATGAAATGAAAAAAGAAAACGATAAGCAACTACATCAAAAAACTGGGATACCTTGCTACGCACCTCTATCAATTCCATTTAGTGCTTGTCTTGTCGGACATAGATTCAAAGACAGAATAGTGGAAATCCCCCCTAGGGTTCTCTTTCTGCTTTGGTTCTATTAGTGGAATCCCCAAAAGCAAAAGGGGAAGAAGTTCTTTGCGCCACGTGAAAGTTCGTCCTAAGCCCTTCTAGAGTCATATTCATCTGCAGCTACTTCTCTTGCTGCGGATTCTTTAACAACTGCCTTAAGAAAGAAAGATAGACCAGTGCCAGCTACTGATAGGCTTACTCCTGCTCTCCTTGGCCTTGCCTTTTCCGGGACTTAAAGAATGGAAAAAAGTCTGTTTTCAAGGGTAGCGGGTAAGCAGGAAATCCAGTAAGAAAGGAATTTCCTCGGCTAGAATAGCTAATAGGCTAGCTTCCTTATCTCGATCTCTTTATCTCAGATTTCCCCAAAAATGGATTTCGTTCCTGTTCCTCAAAAGGCTCTACTCTATAAGCTATAAGGCTTTTAGGCATTAAAACAAGCGGTAATAGGATGTGACACACTGAGGAATTCCTCGCCGAATGGAATGTAGCAACTAACTACTGGTAAGAAGGAAGTGAACATCTTAGAATACGTACAGTCGGTTCTATGCGGTCAGTTAGCTTAGTGAGCGGATCTAATTCCTCTGCTTGCGGTAACTATTACATCAATTAATGGAGGCCTAACGACTGCAAACTTCCACGCCGCTCTCTCCCGACTGCTTTTAAAAAATCCTCTCCCTGGCTTGTGTAGCCTATGCGAAGCAAGCCGGAACTGGGTTTGAGTTTTCACTCATGAGATTGAGAGAGAGATGGGGAAGGCTGTTTAAGCTTCACTTTGACTCCTAGCTCTTGGATGTGTGATTCCACTTTCACAAATAGCCTAAGGTAAGGGGCGTAGCGGAATCTTTCCTGCTTCAGAGCTAATAGGGATTCTATTCTAAAGAAAGGAGCACCTACCTTAACTTCACTTTCAAGGTCAGATAGTGTGTCAGTGAACACGCAGTGGTTAAGGGCATAGACCTCTAGACAGGACAGATGGGATTGTTGGTTCCACATGCCACTCGCTGAAAGTTTCGACTAGCGCAGCGTGCTTCGTCTGGTCCCTCCATGAGGAAAGGGCTCGCAATGGCTTGATTCTTTTAGTGAAAACGTGAGCCGAGGCTCTGCTCTCTTCTGGGTCTAGGTATGTGATAAAGGTTCTCAAAAGGGCATTCTTTTTTAGTATAGTAACATCTGCCCCTCCTTTAATGATAGTCTTTCTTTCTTAGCCAGTCTCCTCAAGGCTTGGTCCAAGCGGAAGAAGGGCTGTGCTAGTGAATCGAGATGCGAGATGCTAGTTTATCGAAAAGTCTTTGACAGTCTTATTGAAGTGAACTTTCAGCAATAGCCGAGTTCATCGAAGAAGCAGAAGAGGAGAGAGGAGGCAGTATCGACAGATACTGTAGTAGCTCTTTTGTCTTTATCTGTCGGTCCATTCCTTATTCCCGTTCTCTTATAAAGAATGGCTCTCTTCCCCTGGCCTCGTTCTCTCTATCGATCTCACAAGTCTCTCTGGTATAGGCAAAGGCTTATCTGTGAATGAATCCATTTACTATATTCCTCTCCTCCTCCCCCAGTCTGGTCCCCTTCTTTGTATCGATCTTTGTTGCGGAGCTGAGGTCGAAAGGAGCTTTGGGAAAGTCCCCAACTGGCCTTGACCGACCAACTGCCGAAATGCCCTTGCTTGGGTCAGCTCTTCGGGGGTCAAGTCTTTTGACAAGCTTTTCTGAGGCCACCTTTCTTAGTTCTTAGTAAAGGCTTTTGTTTGTGGCCTGCGATGGGTCTAGCCCCGTGAGCCTCTCCAAACGTTCTAAAATCGGCCTCTTTGTTGTTGTTGTTACGGGCGTACGGTACTACGGCCTTTATTATTATTCCACTTTTCAAAAATGTAGAGCAGCGAATCGAGAGAATCTCGCTATGTCCCCATTCCTTTCTTCGATTCTATGGCCGATCTTCTTTAATCCAAAGCTGGTGCAAGCAATCTCATAGGTGGATTCACGGGGAATCGAGATAGGAAAGCATCAAGCAAGAAAAGGCTTTTACTAAATAAGGCCGGTTCTCCTAAGCAATTAAAGGGCTACGGCTTTCGCGGGCAATCAAGGCGCGAATCCCTAGCTTGTTCAATACCGATTCCGTTAAATATGAAGATTTGAATGAAAGTATAGTGTACACCCCGGCCGCTTTCTTGGAACTAATTGATAGGCACTTAGTGTTATAACTATAACAAAAAATAGTTGACGCAGATGTGGGCGGGAAGGAGCTCGTTCTCTATCGTGCGTAGGGGGCTCGTTCAGTTTAGTCTTTGGCGAAATCCATTAATTAAACCAAAGGCCCGTCTTAAGCATCTTGATTCGATTTCGACATCGAATTAGACTCATCCAACGCGGAATCGACTCAAGGAGAAAGAATGGTGTCTTTGGTCTTCTATGGAAGCGAAGTAGGTTACTCTATGTGAATGTGAATTCACGATGTCGGACTGGAGTCTCAAAAGTCAAGCCCTCAGGAAAAGGGGGCGATTAGTACACCAAAGGTAGTAACTATAAGGTAGAAGTTTGGCACCACATGGTGCGGATCGTTGAGTTAACAACTACACATGGAACGGTTGAAGTCGTAAAAAGCCTGTCGAAGGAACTAATGTGGCGAAGCGTGCTTAGTTGCCCTACCCTAGGTGGAAGGGGGGCTCTTCCCCTAACATCTGTAGGTTGTGCTCGTTCCGCTTGAGGGCTGGATTACGTACATGGTTGAACTTCCGGATACAATCAATCTTACCAAATAACACATGTGCCGCTTTATTATGTCTATAGATGCAATATAAGGCGTGAATTCAGGGGGAAAGATTCCGACTAAAGGGGAGGAGGCCAGCCAAAGGTACCGAAGAAAGATTTTTAGAGACTCTATCCGTGGAATAGAGCAGATGGATGAGATTAAGGGTAAAAGGCATGGGCAAGGGCTTAGAACCCTTTCGACCTGGGCGAGACATTAGAGTGATGAGCCTGTTCGCACTTCAGAGTAAAGAACCAGAACTAAGTAATAACCGATAGGGGCTTACTCCCTGACATTCGTTCTTATTATTAAGTGGAATTCCGCTTAATGGATGGACAGATTGCTTTACCGAAACCAGATCGAGAGAAATGAAGCTTATAAAAGTCCGCTGCCTCTAAAAAATGTAGGCGAAGGTTGAGTTAAGTTACGGACCCCTTTTCTTTGAGGCGCTAGAGAAGTGAGATTTTAGAGCTAGACAAGACAACAGGGGAAAAGGAAGGAGTTCCGGCTTGCTTCGCATAGGCTACACAAGCCATAGGTCAAATTCTCACCCATGGGCTAGGGTGGGGAAAGAAGAGGTGCTGCCGGTGCTATAGCCAAATACTGAAGCTTGTACCGCGCCAAAAACCTTCACGCAATACCACGCGCGATAGCACGGGTTGGTGGAGAAGGTCTTAATTAAATATAGACTTTCTATCAAAAAAAAAGAAGGAAGAGAAAGATTTTGACAGAGAGGAAGCAGGATTTGAAGAAAACTTGGCAAGCGGGGGAATCAAATCAACCCGAACTTCTCATGGATGCAAAAGTCACATGGTGAAAAACCGTTGTTTGCTGCTGACGGAAGAAGAGTTCTCTATGCAACTGCCACTTCTGAATCTAGGGACTTTTCGGTCTGCCTATGGATTGTAAGCTTTCCAACAGTGAGATAATATGCCTACCCACTGGCCACTGGTGTTTTCACTCATCACGGGACCCTCAAAAAAGTACTTGAAAGTCAAAGCCCGAAACCTTTTATTGGGCCTAAACATCTTTGCTCTCCCAACGGGTCATCGACGAATGCAACCGTTCACTCAAATCCCGTATTTACAGCCGTCGATTAGTTTCCCTCGTAGCTGGACCTTACACAAATTACTTTCCGCAATTCGTTCATATGCCTGCCTACTGGTTGGTGCTTTCCGTCTTTCAGTTCGATTCTACGGAGTCCGTGAAAAAAAGAAAAGTTGAGGGCTACGCTTGATCAACCAACCCGAGCTTCTTTCCCAGCTGGTTGTCACTCTGCTTTTCCGCTGTCAGTGCCAGATTTTTTTCTTTCACCTGTGTCTATGGAATTCTTTCTACTGTTCACTGATTGATCGAAATCTGGAAGCCAAAAAATAGGAAGAGCTGCAAAAGCGAATACATTACTCTAGTTGCTTTGCCTCCTTTGCTGATAGAGCGGCAGAAGGCGGAAGTTTCTGCTTCTATCCCGTTCCACCTTGATATAGACGAATGCCCCTTCCTATAACAACCTGACGCACTGCGGTGCCCTTAGGGGCACCTCCGATTGCTGGTCCCCTTTGCGTAACTTCCATTCCTTAGTTTGAGCTTGCTTGCGAACTCAGAAGGTTGGCATGTGTATGGCTGCGAGAGCGGCGGAGAAGAGGATTTAGACGACAACGCGTAAAGCCGAGTTACCCCAACCGTCAGCAAGAGCCCCCCTAGTAGTCAAGTTGCAAGCTACGGCTTCAAAGAGAGGGAGTTTCACCGACTAGTCTTTATTATTAGGATAATCAAGACAATTCCTTCGGGGCCTTTTTCCTACGTTGATTGGCTTAAAGTGCCAAATAACGCATTCGTTAAGCCTCTGGCAGTTGTGGTGATCAGCCTATCTTATATGCTTTCTTATGCCTTTTGAGTGCCTAAAGACAAGTGAACGAAGTGGCCCTTTGGTAAGGGACACGAGTGAACGGATTCAAGGGAGAGTTGAAACCGCTTACTTACTAGTGAGTGAGGATTTTCCTCGCTCAGCGCGAAATAGCGTCTATATAGAATACTCGTTGTGACTCCTAGACAACAGTCCTATTAGAATCCCCTAACAGAGGTGTGGATGTCTTTGGGGTGAGGCATGAAAGGAGGATTGATGAAAAGCTTTTTGAATTGGGCCTTGGCTTTAGAGATGGTGTCTGAGGAAAGGATGTCTGTGGAGGAAGCGGTGGAAGAACTCTGCTGCTCAGCAAGGCTTCCTAAGGCGGAAGCTACTTCAGCAAAGAAGAAAGACAGATTAGGGCTCGGTACCGAAAGGGTCTCTGTCACAAGCTGGGTTTGATGGCTGCTTGAGGAGATTGCTTCTTTGGCTGGAGAAAGGGAAGGTATGGGAGTTGCAGAATCCGTGGCAGGGGCTTCATTCTCTGGAATTGGACTCTGATGAGAAGTTTCATCCAGAGGAGAAGACTCTTCGTCCTCTTCACTAGCTTCTTGAGAGCCTTGTGAAAGGCCTCTGTTGCTGGGTCTTTCTCTACTGCTTTTGTGCATCTCTTCTTTTCAAGTAGCATCGAGAAGGCGCCCCCTTTTGTTTGCTTTTCCTCTTTGCTACCTAATAAGCAATTGACTCTTTGTTTGCGATTCTTTCTTCTTTCAAGGAAGGATCCATACGATCATATTGGCTCTATAGCAGAAAAGGTCTTTCTTTCATGGACTAGATCCCAGCAGACAGCGATCTTCTTACTGAGAAACCAACGTTTAACGAATCAGATGGGGAATCACCCACATGAGGACCGGAAGACGCATTCTAACGCTCTACAGAGCCCGAAAGACTTATTCCGGAGTTCGGGATCAGATCAGATTCGGAATCGGAGAATAGGAACAAGAGGAACGAAGTTGCTCGCCTAAAAGGAGAGGAACGACTTCAACAAGAGGAACTACTCTTTACTTCGATAAAGAAAGGGCTTTCTAAAGAGAGTTGCTTACTACGAAAAGCAAGATGCCCCACTAGTCTTATTTTATTGATCACTAGCCCTTACTCTCAGTCACTGATTCAAGAACGAATACCGAAACCGCCGTTCCCTTGCCGGTCTACTGCCTGATGGCTTTACATCGCTAAAGAATCAGTAATTGACAGCAAGAACTAAGAATCAATAAAAGGAAAGTACCAATTAGATTGGCAATGTGCGCTCCTGTGGGAGTCGAACCCACCGCATAGGTGCCTTGTTCTACCGAGAGATGAACTAAGGAGCGGCAACCCCTACATCTCTGAACGACCGAACAAGGAAATTCTCTGAGCTCGGTAGGAATCGCTTTCATCCAAAATTTGCGTATTATAGAAAAGAGGGCAAGCTGCGATTGCTTGAGTTGACTCAGTCTCATTGGAGAAAGAAGTAGAAAATCCCCGCTCGAGGGAAAATCTTTGGATCTGTTTAAATGGTTGATGCTTGAATGTGACCAAGAGCAAGCTCAAGGCGATCCTGAATAGACAAAAAGAAGTAGGCTATAGGGGTCGATCCCACGCTCGGCTCAATGCGAGAAAGAAGAAAGGCAATTGCTCTTACTTCCCGAGGGGAGGAACAAGAAAGAATCGACTCTGAAGTCTTGGCTTGGTGTCGGAATAGAATAGGCAGTTCTCTTATCCGCACCTGATTCTTAGTCTAAAGGGAGCTCAGCAGGGAGGCAAGTCAATAGGAAGAGTCGATATCACCAAAGTCAAGAGGGTCCCGATTGATAGTCTATTTGATTGAGGAGTTTTCCTAGAGAAAATAAGTTCAAAAACTTTCCTTTCTTTCCTTAGATGAAAGTTGCTAGGCTTGGTCCTCATTCTAGTCGGAGAAGAGAATGTAATTAGCTGCTATCATTCTGCTTGTGCGCGCTGCTGTTCTGTTGCTTGGTTAGCATGCCTTCGCTGACAAAGATTGTGTCGAAAATAGAGCGGGCAATTTCCTTATATGTGGAGACGGGATGCTTCTTCAGCTTCAGACTCTCTTCAACATTTTTCAGAAAGGAAGATTGTCTGTCTTTCCTTTCTTCAGTCTCTGGCAAAACAGAAGACTTCAATTGAGTGGTCCCGCGGGATGGACTGACTATAGCTTCTGTTTGGAGAAACCCTGCACTTTCAAATGAAAAGGTAACCTATTTTTTTTTGCGTTCTTAGGATCCAAGTAGTGGATGAACTCCTCTATCCTATCTTGGATCAGTTATAGGATAAAAAGAAGAGGGGCCATTCCAGTGGACTCCGCGAAAAGAAAGATCGGTGGCAGCCTCAAGTGCTCTCTCTGAAGGTGGCAATGACACAGGGGCGATGTGGGTGAAAACTAAGGAGGCCTTGCGTCAGCAATAAGGATATAACTTTGGAGGAACTTAGGCACCTAGGACCTTCCCTAGAAAGAGGTCAAAGATTCTTTTTTAAGAATGGATAGAGATTGTTACAGGCTCAACTAAAGGAGACAATCTCTCAAAAGAAAAGGAAAGCGCCATCAGGGGGGTCCTTGAAGAACTTGTCCAGGCCGAAATCCCCCGAAACACTACTCTGGGGACTAGTTACTCTCCGACAATTTCCGATCTAGAATGGATCTTACGTCTAAGAGGTTACCGACAAAACTGCCAAGAGGTTAGGAACATTCTTCTTATCTTATAGGAATTGATAGAAAGGGTGGATGCGCGTTATCCGGTCTTGTCTCTTTCCTGCCCACTTTTCTTCTCTCTTGGGTACTTCACTGCCAGTTATGCCATTACCAATCACGCGGAACAACAGGCATATTTATATGGTTAGCACAATACGAAAAGAAGCTAGAAAGAAGTCAAGTAATAATAAGAGTTCAAACTGCCTCTTCTCTTATTTAAAGGTGGAGTTGGCGCTCTATCCTTAAGACTAGAACGAATGCCAGAGGAATCAACCTTGACTGATAAAGTACTCTACTAAATCTAAATAGAATTCCAAGAGACCAGAAATCCTGCCCGGAGATGGCCGAAAGAGAGCTTCGGAGGGGCTATGCTGCTTACTGTAACTGTCAATTGTATTCCCTTCCCCTTGCCGGAGCAGGACACACATAAATAAAAATCGAAATAGCAAAAAAAGCAGAAAGAAGGAAGAGAAAATATGGAGATGTTGGTTGACAGCATCCTTGCGCTTTCTGTTTGCGCAGTAGTTTCGGTAGAATTCGATAGTGCGAGCATTCTTTATTAAAATGAAAATGAAAATTAAATAAATAGGAAGGAAGGAGAGTTTCAGAAAGACTCGCGAACGTAGGAGTCAGGAAAGAGGCTATGGTTATAGGGGTCAGCGTTAGACCATCTTTGAAGAGGTTTCGTGTCAAGCTGCTATAATTAGTGAGAAAACGATTATTGACAGCGCCGAGCGCGAAAAGAAAAAGAAATTCTCTTTATGCGCGTGGGTATAGTTAAGCAAGGCTAACGCGCAGTTGCTGCCGCGCTACGGTCCACTTGGTGGATCCACAACTACACGTCGATATATGATAACAAAGACTACGAATGCATTCTTCGAATTACTACTCTGATCGATAAGAGAAAGAAAAGGCCAAAGACAACACAATCTTTCTTTCTGGATTTTCACGCGTGGCAATGTTGGCTCCTTGTTAACGTTGGCTTGGAGAGAAGGGCCTATCCTATTATTTATTGCCTTTGTTTATTAAATGGCGCTAGTGGAAAGGGTAGGTACGTCTTGTCTTTTATCTATCCATAAAGAAGCTATGGCAAACTCTATTGACCGGTCTAGGCAAGGGAGCGATAGCGACCGATGTGCGTGCCCCTATATATTCTATTAGTAAAACGCTAACGTCTGCTTTATTTAGTTTGCTAAATCTATCGCGAGATGTTGGCAGGCATCTGTAGTCAGTCATCAAAGGCAATTCAGTAATGGTCGAGCCAGACTACGTCTTCCCTATCGGAAAAGCAAGAACTACTTTCGCTCGAAAGCTGTTTACAATCTACCAATGGGACTATCAAAAGAGACCCGCCTAGGACTGATTGAAAGAAGACCTTGCCGACCAATGCTTTTGACCTTTTTCTCTCTCCAAAATGGACAGTAGTTAGCAATCCTGCTTTGATAGCTGGGCTTGTGCTTTGACGACTGGGCAAGGCATGGCATGACAGACAGAAGAGCAAGCACATTCATTGAAGAAGCAAAGCGATTTGCGGGGGGTTTGAGGGGGGACTTTCGAAGCGATACTCAAACTATGGATTCGGCGACCGATTAATTAAAGCGTAAAGTACCAATTCGGTATAAGCTGGTCGAGATAGATCGGGAAGACCAAACAAGAAGCAAAGCACTTTATTTGAAACAAAAGAAGAATTCGAAGAACTCCTGGATTTCGCTCCCCCTTCTACTGATACGGAAAGTCCTACAACTACAATTGAAAAAGCAGCTCACTCATCCACACTATCATCTTCCTTTGTAATAAGATCTACGACAGAATCTACATTTTTTGGGAAAAGAAAGAAAGACGGAAGGGGGAGCCCCTACTCCTAACAATCATCCTATTTATCTTATCATTTAATATGTTCAAAAAATGCCGATTTTAGATCTTTTTCCTGGTCGTCCGGATCCAGAAGAGACCCGAAATTCCAGTTTTTGGCTAATGAAAGCCCCATGTTACGGACCTTTTATTCATGGAGAGTGGAGTCTTCCTTCTATTCCCCATTCTCGATAGAGAGATGAGGGAAGGCAGCTCGACCGATGCATCTATTGTATTGATGATATTTTACCTATGAATGCCTATTTGCTTGCTTTATTCCTTCATTCATGGAAAGCTTTATACCGTCTTCTTTAACGAGACTTCTTACAAGTGATGAACCTTCCACCTATTCGATCTATCGGAAGAAGTTTTGTGACTAAAGAAGATCAGCCTAAGAAATCCTGAACTACTCAACAGAACTAGACTCACGAACTGAGCTAGCCACTCCTTGAGAATTTTCTCCCTTCCATCCTAGTCCTTTGAATCGAGCAGGCAAGGCAGTGTAATATTCAAAAAAATCTTTGGATAGGGCTAAACGCTCGTCAGTTCTCATAGCGAGGCTAGGGCGCGGCCCCCCAATTCTCAACCTCGACCTACAAAAGAAAAAAAAGTTCTGTTTAGTAGCAGTCGGCAACCTTTTCTTCTTTTACTTCACATAGCTTTTCGTCTCCTTGATAGCTGGAAGTTCTCCAAAAGTATGAAAAGCGGAAGACCAAACTGAAGAAAAGAGTTTGTTTTAAGGATTCCAGTGAATCACCATATGGGAAGAAAATCCGGCCCGATAAGAGTGTGAGTGATGATTCCGCATCTCGAAAAGCACCCTCCAAGTTTGACACCAACCTCGTCTTATATACGCGAATTCTGCCGTCTGCAGGTCCTCAATCTTCACGCGAAAGCAACGCAACCTCCTCGCAAAGGAGACGCTCATTTCGACCCAACTACTCTCACCCTGTCGAGACCCGAGTAAGGGTTTTGGTGGGGAAGGAACTTGTTAAGCCATAGAGTCTTGTTATTCCCGTCTGCCGCGTGCACCTCATTCATTTTCATGAATGTCGTAAGTGAAAGGTGTTGTTAACATAAAGTTGTTTGATTTGCCAGCCTTGGCCTAGAGAAATGGAGAGGACTGTTCGTATAGTAGTTTTGGTTTGACAACCGGCTCATAAACATGCCTTTCAACGCTAAGAAAACAGCCTTCTCGTGAACTCAGTGGAAAATTCTTTTTTTCTTTCCGATGAAACCAACAGGGAAGGAATGGAGTATACGAAGCGAAAAGGGAAGGTGGGAGGGTAAGGTAAAGTTGAGATAGGATCATAAGAAAGGAAAGGCTCTCCCTTATTAGATAGGGATAGCTCGCTTAAGGAAGACTACCTTTGGAGCTAAATCTTCCTGAATTCTGAGGGAAGTGCTATTCAATTGACCATGAGGCTCTACCCTTCCTTACCATTCAATGCTGCATATCTATTGCGAAATCTGTGCCGGAGATCGGAGTGCTACACTTCACTTATATGGGGGAAGAGGGAAGAGCAAGGTCACTCAGCCAAGAGGGTAAGAATCTCTGAATTGATAGAGAATCAAATGATGGAACGCCAATTGATTTCGAACGAAGTTAGAGAAAGTTTCTGTAAATTCCCCGAGAAGTTTGTTGATTTATCGGACGAGGAAGTGAAAGCTATTCAACAGTCCGTATTGAATGGTACTTATTCGCTTTCCCCATCACGTTTAATTTCCTTTGAGAGAGGTGATCCGATTCAAGATAGGTTCTCGTACATTTTGAATTTTCCGGAATTACCCACCCATTCCTTCGCTCTTTATATCGAGCCTGAGGACGAGCTTGTTCTGGTAGCTCTCGAAAGTCTCTTACAGAATCGAATTCTCCCTTCTTCAACCTTAATGAGAAATTCCTTCGGATCCGAGTTGGCTAGGGGGCATGAGCGGTAGTCAGTGCTTTTGCTCTTACAGATGCCAGTCCTTTTTATGTTGATGCGAAATAAGTGGTCTTAGCCTTTATGCCGCGTTTTCGGAAGGGGTTCAGTGAGACCCCTGGCTTGTGTAGCCTATGCGAAGCAAGCCGGAACTGGGTGAGAAAGAATAGGAAGAACTTCTCTTATTATAGAGGAAGCTCTTTTCTCTTTCTGTTGCCGGTCAGCCTGCGCTATAAATATTGGCTAGCTCAGATAACCAAACTTCCGGGTTAGTTAAGTCCGAATTAAAGCCAGATGCAGTTATTTCTTTATCTATATCCTTCGCTGATCACCAAGGTTCATGCCGCTTACTTCTGCTTCCGCTCTATCCAAGTCAAGCCAGATTGTCTGGTTCCCCCATTCCTTTCGGAATGTAATTATCAATAGACTGAATTTCCGCATACTCTGCTTTAGCTTTAGCTGCATTCTTCTTCTTTCTGTCCCATACCTCTTCGTCGCATCAGCATCTGTTGTTGAAGCATAATCTGTTGGAAAGTCAGATGTCGAATATTCATATGTAATATAATTACCAGTTGGCGAATCATCCTCAGTTGAATCTGTTTTAGTTTCCCTCCCCGGTGGAATTGAAAAAGAAACTATACCCCCCTTCCTTTCCTTTCCTGGATTTGGGGAATTGAAAAATCTCCCCTCCTTGCGAAGAGGCCCCCCCGAACCACCCTCATCAAGTGCTACCTCAAAGCAGGAGCTTTCTTCTCGATCTCATTCACACGTGAGAGTTTCTCGAAATGGGTTTCGTGCTCAGTTTTCGCTCTCCATTTGCTCTTGAAAAATTCCTGGCAGAAGGGCATGCAGGTATGCTACGATCAAATTCTTGTTCTAAATATCTGCCATGTGAGACCCTACTCGTAAGTATGAGTTAAGAGAGTCTATCATACGGTGTATAGAAATGTATGGATGTCCTCGAAAATAAGATATCGAAATAGAGCTTCCCGAAACCATTGGTTGGGACGTTTCTAGTGATCAAGGCCTTGTTTTGACCTTCAACTTAGCTATGCGCAAAGGAAGCCTTTCTCTGCATATGTATGATATTTCATCCGTGAGTGTGTTAACACGAGAAGGCCGATGGGTAGACCCAATATCTATCAGTACTCGCGATCTGGGGAGTACCCAGGGAACTCATAAGGCCTCGACATTGAGGGAAAACCTGCTCTACGTGAAAAAGGAGAAGTGCACTTTTGCATAACCTCTGTTTTCCTTGGGCATTGGAACAATCACAAATGCAGGAAGGAACTGGTTGATATAAGAAGATCTCTTACCATAGGGTCTTAAGTTGAGTATAGTACTCAGCAATAGTCATATCCCCCTAACTCAGATTTTTAACTTCTTATTCAAGCTGGAATATCTTAGCTTCATTTCCTCTGGAATAAAGATCATGGAGATAAGACCATACCTATTTAGCCGATGCCATAAACATCAGACTGGTAGCAATTGTAGGCTCAATTGCATTGAGAAGCCATGACATGACCAGCGGATTTGTGGCACTCCAGTCAGCCATCTTGGTATCAGTCATATTGGGGATCAGAGACAGAAGGACAGCGGGCTGATCCATGAAGCTCCATAAACGCTTTCCTCCAATGAACAGACGAACCGAGCGAGCCCAATGCAAAGAACTCAAGTGAGGAGATCTGGTTACCTTTTCTAATACGTAATACGAGGAGGCAATGAATATGAAATGGTTGTATACCGAGGCAATGCTATTATTCTTTTCAGCCAAAAGCCTATTCTTTATGGTGTGCCAGTTGCTGATCATAATCCCTAAAAATAGAGGTAACGGGGCGGAAAGTAAATCAGATAATCAGATAAGGGACGAGAGGGAGCGGTTCCGTGGTTCGGCGGGTAGAGGAGATCACTATGAAGAATAAAAGGCTTCGGAAGAGGTTTTTATCTCCAGAGGTAGCATTTGGGAACGATCTATATCAATTGGTACGAAAGCCTACAGCAAGAAGGAAGGAACGAATGATAGGAATGTAGCGGAAGAAAAAAGTGCTTTTTTGGGCCATTTGGAAACTCCTTTCTATCCTTGTCCCTTGCCGGCTAGAGCCACGGAGCTAAAGGCAGATTCTTTAGTCGCTTATGACTTAGTCCTGACCAAGCAAGGCCTCTTTTAGATTGACTGTTGGCAGATCGAGATTGAAAGCCAGTAGCAACGAAGTGCTTTCACCTCTTGTAGTAGATCCGTCTAGTCGAAGATCCTTATTTCTTTCTGTCTAGTCTCCCTACGCTATTAGGCACCTTTGGTCTAGGCTTGGCTAGTTATTTTTTTTTTTACATTCTTTTCATCCTTTTTTTTTCGTTTATAAGGTGAGCTTCAATGCCCCTAGTCAGTAGGCGAGCGCTAAAAGCGCGCTGAGTGGCCTTTTTCTTTTATTATCGCGAGTTTAGTTTGGAGCTTTTGTGTTAGGAGCGTGCCTGTTTATTTTATTTGCCTTAAACACCGCGCTATTGAGCGTATAGAGCTTTTTAGAGTGGAGCTAAGGGGGTGTACCATTCAATGCCAGCCCTAAAGATGGCTTTTGCTTGTCTTGTCTCGCCATAACAAGCTGAGCTAGATGGGCCCGAACCTGCTCCTGCTCTTTGGGGTTCATAATTGTCTGTGGAGTGGATATGGAATTAGACTTTAAACTGGCGTATGTCCTTTAGTTCAAGAAGGTGGACACAGCATTGCTCTAGATGAGGATAGATGCGTATGGTATAGGAATCGGGAAGAGAAGATCAAAGCCTTCCATGGATCACGAACTGGAGTTTTCTAATGAAATAAATGCGAGAGCAGGCCCTGCAACGTGACTTGGTTTGCTCGGGTGTGGAAGGATCGGGGAACAGATATGTCGATGGTTGAAAGGCTAGCGAATACCATTCCTTTCTTTCAGGAATTAGGCTTAGGAGGCCGGGCTAGGTCACTTTTCTCTCTTCCTGGGGGGGCACCAACACCAGGAAGATAAAGAAAACTAGGTGTTCCCATCAAAACCTTAACTATTTTGATAGCCTTGATTCCTTTACCGCGGGGTTCTTCATTATCATTAGGTCTTTCTCCAGCTTCGCCTGCTGTTCCCATAAGCCCTTTCTCGCGGTACTTTTGACCAGAAAAAGACCTTTTTCTGACCACCAGAAAGTGAATGCCCCTTTGTGGAGGGACGACCGTAGCCGGTGGCATCTGTTTTCTCAAGCTGGGAGAGACCCATGCTTCTTGCCCGGCTTGATTGTTCTTTCCTCCTTGTCCTCTTTTGAGGAGGAGTTGGCACTTGTGGACCAAAAAGTGTAACATGGTGATCTTCATAACACAAAGAAAGGAATGAAAGCAATCGAAAAAGGTAGCAGTCGTTAGGCCGAAAAGTGGAGAAGTAAATAGGCCAATGCCAATTGAAAGCTAACTAGTTGTCCCTCTTCGATTTCGATGACAGGAAAGATCAGATGCACAGAAGGAGCTGCACATGAAGAATGGCAAGACATTGAAAGAAGGGGTTCTGTACGAATGCCCTGTTGCTGTTGAGGAAGAGAAGTGTTAGAATCCGCTCCTGGTGGAAGGGTTGAAGGAGGAATTGCACAATGTGCTATCGAATCCGCTGCATCGAATGCCCTGTTTGGCTCTTTGATAGAAGGAGCTGTTAGGGGAATGGGATTGATGGAAGAATTGGACTAATACTGTTTGCGACGAATACGCTGCTAGTCTTTTGGATGCGGGATTTCCGCTCTTAGGGGAATATCCGCTCTTTTAGCCCACTCTTTGACACAGATATTAGACCGTGGGGCACGAACACGAAGGGGAGCCTTTCTTTCCTATCATTAGCGCAGTTAAAGGAAAATATGGTACTTCTATAGCTTTCACGTGGCGAGAGGCTTTGCCCAAGGGTTTATCCCGAAATGCCCAGAATAGGTTTTGCAAGAATGCCTTCTTCGCACAGAACAGTAAATCTACGAGGGGGAGGAGGTTTAATATAATATAGGGCATCAGAATAGCTAGTGCGCAATGCCGACATTGATTTAAAAGTAGCAGTAGGAAGCCTTAGTCCGACAGAAGTCTCGAAGAGAGAAGGAATTGAATCAATATCCCCAAGGGGTCTGAAACAAGCCCAAATAGGAGACCTAATGCCACCCGCTGAAAGAAAGTCTTCAGAGTCAGAGAAGTGGACAAATGCTGCTAGTCTTTTCGACGAATCACCTGTTGGAGGAATAAGCGCAGTTAGGAGTAGCACTAGCATTAGCAGGAGCAGGAAGAGTAGCACGTAGCACTATGACTTTTTTGAAGAATGGGTTGTTTGCAGGACAAATAGCGTATATAAGATCGGATGCAGACGCTTTTGGGACATGAAACTGCCATTTCGCCTAGCTAGTACAATCTTGATGCCGAGACTAGATTCGAAACTAGGGCTTGGCTTGGAAGAATCAAATGCGCCAGGTATTTCTCTTCACATTTGAATTTCTCCTCTTCTTTTTTTCTACGTTCCCGAAACGGATTCTATAAAATATTTTACATTTTCGATGATGGGTAGGAGATCT